TAATGATACAATCATCCAATGAATTTTGACTTAATTATATTATTCCATCGCTAAGATTCAACCTGCCGAAGTAACTAAGAACTCCGAATGGAAGTGAGAAGATTATTGAACCGTCAGAACTATTTCGATATCTTTTTTTTTAGTTCCTATCCACTGGATTTTTGTGAATCCGCGCATACTTTGTTCTGCCATTTCCTTTTTCCAACCCATTCTTTAACTTTGAATTCTTCGAATTCTTCGTTTTTGTCTTTATTTTATCTCTTTATTCATTCAATTCAGAGTCAAAGACGAAACAGAAGAACTTCTATTCTTCTATTGGAATCCCTATCTAACTCCACAGTAGTGGGCTGGATTAGATCTATTTTGAGTTCGTATAGAACTAGTCAATATCTAATATCCCATATACATGTGTTTCTTACATAACGTAAACCAATCTTTCATATCTTAGATTCAATTGGATTCTAGAATTATTCCTCAAAGGATAGACAAGAGCTGTCTTATAGCCATTAGATTCCATATACCTAATTCTACCCCCCCCCCTTTTTTTATTTTTTCCTAATCATTTTTTTTAATATCGTTTTTTGTACATTTGTCTCTTCCTTTTATTTATCATTATCTCACATGGATACAATCTAAATGGACGAATTTATTAGACCAAATCATTGCATAAAAATATAAAATAAATATCAGTATTTGATTGAGCTAAGTTCATGCAATTTATTTTATTATTTCTTAAAATAAAATTTTCTTTTGATCAATCATTGAATTGAATGAAATCGGCTCAAATGGGAATCATTCTATAGAAAGAACAGCTTTTTGAAAATCTATAGAAAGAACAGCTTTTTGAAAATCATAGACCCTAAATTGTTGATACCATACGAATTCCTATTCTAATTAGGACTCATAATATTGAAATTGAATAAACAAAAACAATATCAATATAAAGATAATATTGATTGAAGGTAAATATCATATAAATATAAGTAATAAAAAAATGGACCAACCCGGAATTTTAGGAAAAAGATCTTTTAGATTAGATCTCTTTCCTTTTTTTATTAGAATTCTCTAATATCGTAATCTTTTTTGTTATTACTCTAGATCGTCGTATTTGTATATTTATGGTCCCTAAGTAAGTAGATTATCTTGAGTTGCGCATACATTGCATTGGACTAAGCTAAAAAAAAAGGGCTATACTATTTCCAAAACAAAAACTAATCAATGATGACCTTCCATGGATTCGCCTATATAAGCCGCAGCTAAAGTTGCAAAAATAAGAGCTTGAATCCCACTTGTAAATAATCCAAGGAACATGACAGGTATAGGAACGACTGAAGGTACTAAAGAAACAAGAACAACAACTACTAATTCATCAGCTAATATATTCCCGAAAAGTCGAAAACTAAGTGATAAGGGTTTTGTGAAATCCTCTAAAATGTTAATGGGTAAAAGAATTGGAGTTGGTTGAATGTATTTACTGAAATACCCTAATCCTTTTTTGGAAAGACCCGCATAGAAATATGCTACTGACGTGAGTAAAGCTAAAGCAACAGTAGTATTTATATCATTCGTGGGTGCGGCTAACTCTCCATGAGGTAATTGTATGATTTTCCAAGGTAAAAGAGCACCCGACCAGTTAGAAACAAAAATAAATAGAAACATAGTTCCAATAAAGGGAACCCATGGGCCATATTCTTCTCCAATCTGAGTTTTGCTCACGTCTCGAATGAATTCAAGAACATATTCGAAGAAATTTTGACCGGCGGTTGGAATGGTTTGTGGATTCCGAACAGCGATAACGGCGGAACCTAATAAGATAGCAATTACAACCCAAGAAGTAATAAGTACTTGGGCATGGACTTGGAAACCTCCTATTTGCCAATAGAAATGTTGGCCTACTTCCACACCAGAGATATCGTATAACCCGTTTAGTGCGTTGATGGAACATGATATACCATTCATATTGCCCTCTGACAGAAATAGAACTTTACTAAAAAAAAGGAATTATTTTGATTCAATCTTCTCTTGCCTACTCAAATTCTATATTTTTGACACCGACTAAACTAATCACACAATATTTACGGTTTTTTATCTCTTTTGTGCGATTCAGGATATAGTAACCGATTCCATAGATCTATGTAGTTCAAAACAAAAAAATAATTTATTTATCTTATTATTAATTTATTATTAATCAAGGATTTCGTATATAGCCAGAACGACCCTCACAAATTGCGACTACTAATTTGTTAAGAATTAATCGAATTGAAGCTATAGCGTCATCATTTGCTGGAATCGAAATATCTGCGAGATCGGGATCACAATTTGTATCGATTAAACAAATTGTTGGAATTCCCAAAGTGATACATTCTCGAAGAGCCGTATATTCTTCTTGCTGATCAACGATGATTACAATATCAGGCAATCTCGTCATATATTTAATCCCCCCCAGATATGTTTGCAAGCGAGATAATTGTCTCTTCAACATAGCTGCATCTCTTTTCGTAAGACGATTGAGTCCCCCCGTCTTTTGTTCTGTTCTCAAGTCCCTGAACTTATGAAGCCTCGTTTCTGTAGTGGGCCAATTTGTTAACATACCACCGAGCCATTTTTTATTAACATAATGACACCGAGCCCTTATTGCAGCCCGCGCCACTGAATCAGCTGCTTTATTTTTGGTACCAACAATTAAGAATTGTTTTCCCTTACTTGCTGCATCAAAAAGTAAATCACAAGCTTCTGATAAAAAACGAGCGGTTCTAGTCAGATTTGTAATATGAATACCCTTACGTTTTGCAGAGATATATGGCGCCATTCTAGGATTCCATTTCCTAGTACCATGACCAAAATGAACTCCTGCTTCCAACATCTCTTCCAAATTTATGTTCCAATATCTTCTTGCCATTTCTCTTCACACTTCCTCTCTCTATCTCTTTTTTTTTTACTTAAAAAAAGAGAGACAAGACACCCTGAAATAAATAATAGTTCCAATGGAACCTTCTCTTCTACCGGGGATTGGTCGTTTATCCACGAGCCAAGCCATTACTTTCTATTCGCTATTCTCTTTATTACTATTAACAAATTAACAAATCTTAAAATCTTAACAACTCAAATGACCACAACAAAATAAATACTTAAAAGGACGAATCCACTCCTCTTATCTTAAGAATCATTAAATTCTATACCTATAAAAGAGCGGCCTGATGTATCATGTAAATTGTTTGAAATGCAAGAGTCAAATAATTCTCTGTGGTGGAAGAAAATATCTCTCATTTCTTCCCCGAAGAAATTCTTTTTTTTTGTTTCCAAAAGAATGTTGTTATGTTGCCGTGACCGGTGCACTAATCCTTTGAATCCGGTACCAGCGGGTATCATACCCCCTAACACAACGTTCTCTTTCAGGCCTTTCAACCAATCGATACGACCCCGGAGAGCCGCTTTTGCTAAAACTCGAGCAGTTTCTTGAAAACTTGCTTCAGATATAAAACTTTGAGTGTTCAGAGATGCTCTCGTTATTCCCAATAAGACGACTCGATACCAAATCGCTTCTTCTAAAGCACGCCCCGTTCGTTCCGCTCGCAATAATCCAATCAGTTCCCCGGGTAAAAAAACATTAGACATTCCATCTTCTGAAACTAATACTTTTGATGTTATTTGACGTACAATAATTTCTATATGCCTATTATGGATCTGTACCCCCTGAGATCGATAAACCTTTTGGATCTTATTAACCAAAGAGAGACGACTTTGCACTATAGTTAGCTCAGCACCAATCACGAATCCCCAAGGAATTCCAAGAATTCTTGTTATATATTCGTTCCAACCCTCAACTCTCTTTTCTAGGTTCATCGATATTGAATCAATTGAACGCACTTCTAACACTTGTTCCACTTTTGGAAGACCCTGCGTTATATCACCAGACCTCGATTTTTCATATATAAATGTAACTAACGTATCTCCTTGGTAAAGGATTTCTCCATAATGCCCATGGACAGTTGCTCCCGGAGTCGCCAAATAAGGCTTAGCTGATCTTATTACTATAGAATCAACTTGAACAATAAAAACTTGACCCGATTTTAGGTGTGGTCCGCTTTTGGTTATACATACATTTTCACAAATAAACTGCCCAAGACTAATTATTGTGGACGTTTCTTCACAATAATTATGATGATAATGATGATGGGGAAAATACCAATTCAAATTGATTGCATTCAAAACGATGTTACGGCATGGATCGAAATTATAAATTCTCCCATTTTCAGCTATTAAATAATAGTTAAGTACTTGAAAAGTCTGTTTTAAATTGTCAAGCTGCAAATATTTCGCTACCGAGGTCTGATTATGAGTTATTAAAGGGTAAAATGATGAATAAAAATTCGCAATTTGAGGGGCTGTTCCTAAAGGACCCAATAAATTCTTAATTGGAATTATAGGATCTTTTTTAATTGATTGTTTTATCACATTGTGATATTTTACATCGTTGAATGGGCCCATGCGAAAACAATTAGATGATGACAAAATTATCAAAGATTGGGATTCCTTATTTCTGTTCAAGAGCGTATGAATAGTTTCGTGATTTTGGCTAAATGATTGTTGAATCCTTGCGTTGGAATAAATGGAATAAAACGGATTTTTATTGGTATGATCTGACCTATTATCCGAAATCAATCCTGAACCTGACGAATCATTTCTTTTTCTGATATACAAAATATGGGATTTCACTAAGTCGATTTTTAGGAAATCTCTAATCAGACCGTTTGTCCTTACTTCAACAAAGGAAGCACAGACCTCTTCGGCGGAAGAACTTTTGTTGTCTTGGTCCCAATTCAACACTAAACAAGTCCGAACTAGTTGAATACTTGTGTCAGAAATTTTCCGAGTCGGTTTGCCATTTCCATAAAGGATATAATTGACAACCCGAAGTTGCATATTATCTTTTTCCCGAAACGGATCCTGGGGGAAGAGTGTTGCTAAATTTATACCGTCCGATATTTCATATGGGGTTA